CTTGAAGTATCAACTAATGAAGGAAGAGGTATATAACTCACTTTTCCTCTCTATTTCACAAATGGGAAGTTAGAGATAAAATTAGGATACCAGAGGAGGAGGATCACCATATATAACACAAAATTTCTCCTCCAATTCTTTCTAGTCGAGCTTCTCGATCTGTCATTATACCTCGAGAAGTAGAAATAATTACAATTCCCATTCCACCTAAAATCTTAGGAATTCGTTGATAGTTGGAATAAATTCGTAAACCGGGTCGGCTGATACACTTTAAAACGGTTCTATATATTCCTTTCCTAGTCTTTCTATGTCGCAGGGTTGAAACCAAGAAATATTTGTTATTTTCCTGATGTTTCCGAACATTTTCAATAAAACCTTCTCGTAGAAGTATTTTAACAATGTTTTCGGTGATATTAGTAGATGCTATTCGAACCGTTCCTTTTTTATTCATGTCAGCATTTCTTATGGAAGTTATTATATCGGCAATAGTGTCCCTACCCATAACGAACTATAATTTTTTGTGCCTCCTAATTTTGATATAATCAACATGTTTCCTTTTTTCTTTTTTCTTTGTTTTTTTTTTTTTGAATTATTCAATTTTAAAAAGTATATGCGTGAGACACAATCTATTAATTTGATCTATTTCAGGTAGCCTACTATATCATAGTGTCATCTACTAGTATTTATAATACCTCGGGAGCTAATGAAACTATTTTAGTAAAATTCAACTGTCTCAATTCCCGAGCGATCGCACCAAAAACTCGAGTTCCTTTTGGATTTCCTTCTTGATCAATGACGACCGCTGCATTGTCATCATATCGTATTATCATACCGTTGTCACGTTTGAGTTCTTTACATGTACGTACAATTACAGCTCTAATGACTTCTGATCTTTCTAGAGGCATATTTGGCACTGCTTCTTTGATTACAGCAACAATAACGTCACCAATATGAGCATATCGGTGATTACCAGCTCCTATGATTCGAATACACATCAATTCTCGAGCTCCGCTGTTATCCGCTACATTCAAAAGGGTCTGAGGTTGAATCATATATTTTTTATTTGAATCTGTTATTTCAATGCAAAGGATGAAGGAAAAAAAGAAATATTGTCCGTCCAGAATAAACCTGCGGTTGTTTTTTCATCCTCAATATCCCTTTTGTTTAGTTCTACATCCCTATCGTGAAATAACAAATTGAGTTCGTATAGGCATTTTGCACGCAGCTATTTCAATAGCTGCTCTGGCTATAGTTTCTGATACTCCGCCCATTTCATAAAGTATTCGACCCGGTTTAACAACAGATACCCAATATTCGGGGGGTCCCTTTCCCGAACCCATACGTGTTTCCGTAGGTCTTACTGTAACAGGTTTGTCGGGAAATATACGTACCCATATTTTTCCACCACGACGCGCATATCGTGTCATTGCTCTCCGCCCCGCTTCTATCTGTCTAGCTGTGATCCAAGTGGGTTCAAGCGCCTGAAGAGCGTATCCGCCGAAACAAATATGATTGCCTCGACAAGATATTCCCTTCATTCTTCCTCTATGTTGTTTACGAAATCTGGTTCTTTTGGGGTTATAGTTGATGGTTGTTTCTTAATTCCATCTCTATTGCAGAACCGGACATGAGAGTTTCTTCTCATCCAGCTCCTCGCGAATGAAACGATTCAATAATATTACAGATACACATGTATAATTATAATAATTATATTTATAAATATTTATAATAATAATAAATAATAATAATAAATAATAATATAAGTAATTATAAGTAATAATATAAGTAATTATAAGTAATGAATGGCATTTATTGATATTTAATTTGTTACATATTTAATTTGTTACAAAGGAAGAAGTATATACAAAATATACAGCCGGACGTGTATATTATTAGATATAGAAAATATAAAAAATGCTTCTTTTTTTAGAATATAACGTAGAATATAATGAATCCTTATTTTTACCTCTATCGAACGCGCCAAAAATTGTAATCCAATAAATAAAGGTTTCGCGGGCGAATATTGACTCTTTCATTCGTAGGGTCAGTCAATTCATGACACCTCTCAGAATAAATCCATTTTTTCTTGGTTCGTTCCGCCATCCTACCCAATGAATTATTAGGATTCGTTTTCAATAGAATCCTATGCAGTCACAGGTTTCGTCGTTCCCATAGCTTCTCCATTAATGGTTAGGCCTGAACTCTGCAATGGAGCTTCCGGCAAAATTCGTTCCCGAGTCAATCTCCTCAGTTTTTATTAACCCGAGGCTCTTTATTCTTTATTATTTTTTTCTTTTTTTTTTATATTATTTTATTTATTTATATTTCATTTATATATTTATATCAGTATTGATTATATCAGTATTAATGCTTTATCACACTGCCTTTTATGAGTTGATTCATAGACCATACATATTGGAATCATATATCATTGATATTTTTGTTCTCTCTTTCTATCATCCTTCCATTTATCCACATCCCTTTATTTTTGCTTCACAGA